GCAACAACTGGTTTTATTGCGGGACAGCTCATGATGTTCATATCGATCTATTATGCGCCTCTGCATTTAGCATTGGGTAGACCTCATACAATAACTGTCCTAGCTCTACCGTATCTTTTGTTTCATTTCTTCTGGAACAATCACAAACACTCTTTTGATTATGGATCTACTACCAGAAATGAAATGCGTAATCTTCGCATTCAATGTGTATTCCTAAATAATTTCATTTTTCAATTATTCAACCATTTCATTTTACCAAGTTCAATGTTAGCCAGATTAGTCAACATTTATATGTTTCGATGCAACAACAAGATGTTATTTGTAACAAGTAGTTTTGTTGGTTGGTTAATTGGTCACATTTTATTCATGAAATGGGTTGGATTGGTATTAGTCTGGATACAGCAAAATAATTCTATTAGGTCTAATGTACTTATTAGATCTAATAAGTATAAGTTCCTTGTGTCAGAATTGATAAATTCTATGGCTCGAATCTTTAGTATTCTCTTATTTATTACCTGTGTCTACTATTTAGGCAGAATACCATCACCCATTTTGACTAAGAAACTAAAAGGAGAGGGAAAGAGCTAGCCTTCGTCTCAAGGTTCCAAACAAGAGGGTAATCAGTTGTGACTACTGAACCTACTAGCTTGCAGAAGTAGCTATCTGAGTAAAAGCTGCTTTCAAAAGAAGAATAAGGAAGTCTAGCAAGCATTCAAGCAAGTCTCGCTGATCCGCATTGTATTGCAAGCTAACCAAAAGGAAAGAGAAGAGTCACCTTTTGAAGCTATCAGTTCAGCTATCAGTTCAATCATTCACTCGCTAGGAAGAGGGCGTCTCGCATAACTAGGACAGTGAAATTATTTCTTTTCGGAATCCGCAATTGGTCAGCCTTTCTCGAGGAACGCCTTTGGTCCGTCTATCTCCTACGAGGAACTACGGCCAAGCTAGTTCTTAGTGAGCTTTCTCTCTTCGGGACACAGAACTCCCGGAACTTCCTTTCTTGATTCACCCAGAACGGAACTTGCTCTAATCCTTCTCGTTCGATCCATTCTTCCTAGCGCTCCTCAATCAGATCCATAACTGCTGTTGCTTGTGCAGGAGTAACTGGAGAACTTATAATTTCAATGCAGTTGTCAACTAAGAAACACCGGAAGTCCATGCGAGCCGGGCTGACATTAACCAATCAGATACCCTCCTCGAAAGGGCCTGAAATCAAACACCCAGCCCTATTAGATATTAGATTAGAGAAGGGATAAAGTCGAGAATGACATTCAAATTGAACAACTATGTGGTGTGGGCTTCGCCCCTTTTTGTAAGGGTTTACGAGGTGAACTCGGAAGCGTGGGCGTCAAGCATCAAGTGGAGGCGCCGAATCGTTGCAAGAGGGGGTACTAAGCGGGATCGACCGGTCAGAAGCCAAGCTGGCCAAAAGGCATAGGGGTTCCTCTGAGCTGGCAGGCTCATCTCACTGATTGTGTGCTTTTATTGGATAACTCCCATCAAGGGAAAGTGCACTTTAGCTCTATTCCGTTTCCACAACGTGTTGATTTCCCGCGTTGACCCCTAAACACTATGGTATGGCATCAAGGTCGGCAACCCAAAAGGGTCGGGCCTCAACCGATTGACTTATTTATAAGGGGAAAGCCACGAATATATATATAACAAGACAAGCACTTGCATACAGAAAGACCCCTTGCGCCTAGACCGATAGCCCACGTCTTCTACGTAAGTAGTTGAGTTAACGCCCCTTTCTAGACAAGTGCTCGAGTCACTCCGTGCCTCTCCTTTGCTGTTCGAGTAAACAAGAAATGCTCGAGTTACTAAATACCTAAGGGGCCCCTCTCTGATAAGGAAAGAAACGAAAAAATCTCAAATTTATGAAAAATCTGGTTCGATGGCTGTTCTCCACAAACCACAAGGATATAGGGACTCTCTATTTCATTTTCGGTGCCATTGCTGGAGTGATGGGCACATGCTTCTCAGTACTGATTCGTATGGAATTAGCGCGACCCGGCGATCAAATTCTTGGTGGGAATCATCAACTTTATAATGTTTTAATAACAGCTCATGCTTTTTTAATGATCTTTTTTATGGTTATGCCGGCGATGATAGGTGGATTTGGTAATTGGTTTGTTCCGATTCTGATAGGTGCACCTGACATGGCATTTCCACGATTAAATAATATTTCATTCTGGTTGTTGCCACCAAGTCTCTTGCTCCTATTAAGCTCAGCCTTAGTAGAAGTAGGTAGCGGCACTGGGTGGACGGTCTATCCGCCCTTAAGTGGTATTACCAGTCATTCTGGAGGAGCAGTTGATTTAGCAATTTTTAGTCTTCATCTATCTGGTGTTTCATCCATTTTAGGTTCTATCAATTTTATAACAACTATCTTCAACATGCGTGGACCTGGAATGACTATGCATAGATTACCCCTATTTGTGTGGTCCGTTCTAGTGACAGCATTCCTACTTTTATTATCACTCCCGGTACTGGCAGGGGCAATTACCATGTTATTAACCGATCGAAACTTTAATACAACCTTTTTTGATCCCGCTGGAGGGGGAGACCCAATTTTATACCAGCATCTCTTTTGGTTCTTCGGTCATCCAGAGGTGTATATTCTCATTCTGCCTGGATTCGGTATCATAAGTCATATCGTTTCGACTTTTTCGGGAAAACCGGTCTTCGGGTATCTAGGCATGGTTTATGCCATGATCAGTATTGGTGTCTTAGGATTTCTTGTTTGGGCTCATCATATGTTTACTGTGGGCTTAGACGTAGATACCCGTGCCTACTTCACCGCAGCTACCATGATCATAGCTGTCCCCACTGGAATCAAAATCTTTAGTTGGATCGCTACCATGTGGGGGGGTTCGATACAATACAAAACACCCATGTTATTTGCTGTAGGATTTATCTTTTTGTTCACCATAGGAGGACTCACTGGAATAGTCCTGGCAAATTCAGGGCTAGACATTGCTCTACATGATACTTATTATGTGGTTGCACATTTCCATTATGTACTTTCTATGGGAGCCGTTTTTGCTTTATTTGCAGGATTTTACTATTGGGTGGGTAAAATCTTTGGTCGGACATACCCTGAAACTTTAGGTCAAATCCATTTTTGGATCACTTTTTTCGGGGTTAATTTGACCTTCTTTCCTATGCATTTCTTAGGGCTTTCAGGTATGCCACGTCGTATTCCAGATTATCCAGATGCTTACGCTGGATGGAATGCCCTTTCCAGTTTTGGCTCTTATATATCCGTAGTTGGGATTTGTTGTTTCTTCGTGGTCGTAACAATCACTTTAAGCAGTGGAAATAACAAAAGATGTGCTCCAAGTCCTTGGGCTCTTGAACTTAATTCAACTACACTGGAATGGATGGTACAAAGTCCTCCTGCTTTTCATACTTTTGGAGAACTTCCAGCTATCAAGGAGACGAAAAGCTATGTGAAGTAAAAGAAGAAAAGGTCGCCGACTGCTACTAAGAACCTAACAGAACTTTTATAAATTTCTGCATGGTTATCTTAAGGAGACTGTTTTCATGGAGCTTTAGCAACTTCTTTTCTTCACTTCAGTAATCAACCGAGCGAAAAGCCAGCCCTTTCTTTCTTATTGGTAAGATAGGCTATGAGCTGTAGGACTGCACTGAGATGGCAGATGAGAGATAGTGGAAAACGAGTGACTCTTTTGGGGCTAGCATGAACAGAGCCTTAGAGTCAGGGGGTGGGAAGAGTATTTATTATAGGAAACAACTATATAAAAGAGCGCCTACTCCGTCCCATTCACGACTGGAGTATGGAAGGAGTAGTCTTGAATGCGATGGTACGTTCAATCAGGTCAAACCGTTAGCAAAGCTTCGCGGTCATTGGAACCTTTGGTCCTTTTGACCTCAAATCTCCTACTGATAGGTGGCCTCGGACGGTCATCTACCAGGTTGTTAAGAACCTCTTTGATGTGCCGACGGCGGCCGCGGTCATTGACGGGTCCTTCTTATCAACAGCAGAAGCAATCCTATGGGAGTCTCTTGGGTTTTCCTCTATGATTGACTTGGGCATGTATACTTTTGATTCTCTCTGGAGATATGGTTCTCGTATGTCTACAGCGTTAGAACTCGAGTTTTGCTCCGCATCACAAACAACTCATCACGTGGGTATTATTGTGCATCTTCCAAGCGTCATTCTCAATTTTTTTTTACATTTACATGGGGGCTACCCCTCATATACATATAGAGAGGCGCAATCAGTATAGTAAATATTGGAGGCTATCTGAAGAACTAGATTCATTTGGTAACTACTTACCACCTGACTATATCCCCTCGCCAACTCCCAGCTCTCCGGAAACTTCCCTTATACCCCGCCCTCAACACTGAGAACCCTTTCTTGTCATCTCCGAGCACTGAACCCTCTGGACTCTCCGAAAATGCTGAAACCTACTCTTATCCCTCTTCGGACACTTTGGACTATGAATTTCTTCCAATAAAGTTTTGATCCCTCCGCTCCTCTCCTTTCATTCGAGTAATCAATTACGTTGGACCTCTCCTTTTAGTCGAGTAATTTCATCAATCCCTTGACTTTGTTTATGCCCTTATGCAGTAAAGAAAGCAAGTGAGGCGGGCTAAGATTCCATTCGAAGTAAGGTAAGAGGATTCAATGTTGCACCATCTTCAACTCTTCTCGGTATCGGGAGTTTTTCAAGAAAAGGTCCCATCCTTCAATATCATGATTGGGTCGACCAGGCCAGATCATGAGTAAATAAAAAATCGAAAACGTACATAGCTGTTCCAGCTGAAATACTTGGAATAATTCTACCACTTCTACTAGGAGTAGCCTTTTTAGTGCTAGCTGAACGTAAAGTAATGGCTTTTGTGCAACGTAGAAAGGGTCCTGATGTAGTGGGATCGTTCGGATTGTTACAACCTCTAGCAGATGGTTTGAAATTGATTCTAAAAGAACCTATTTCACCAAGTAGTGCTAATTTTTTCCTTTTTAGAATGGCTCCAGTGGCTACATTTATGTTAAGTCTGGTCGCTCGGGCCGTTGTACCTTTTGATTATGGTATGGTATTGTCAGATCCGAACATAGGGCTACTTTATTTGTTTGCCATATCTTCGCTAGGTGTTTATGGAATTATTATAGCGGGTCGGTCTAGTAATTAGGGGGCGGCCGTTCGGTCGCCTATGAGACTAGGACCAATAGGTCAAAAATTGGTTTGTGCCGCAGGTGTTGAACGATCTACTCTACACAGGTGTGGGCTTACAGGGCTAGGGCTCAGAAACCCTTTCATTCATCAAGAGGGCTAGACGCGCCTTTCGAACCAGTCTTTATAAACCTGGTCGCTCACTTTTCCGGGCCGGGATCGATAAGTAGAAGTCATAAAAAGATATGTTTCTCTTCGCACCACTGATAGACTACTAAAGATTCAATTAAAAAGGCCCTACTTAGTTTCGCAAGCCTTTGTCATTGTCAGTCAACTAAGTAGGTCGTTCCGCCCCCTGCGAATCCGTAAATCTGAGGAGCATGCCGCAACAAAAGGATGGTCCCCTATGCATTTCATTCTTTCCAGAAAGGAAAATTAGAAGTACCCCCATCATGGTGAACCTCTCCTTGTGATCGGGATGAGGTAAATGCCTCCCAGCCGGGGGGCGGATCGAATCGGAGTTTCCTTAGGTAGCCACCGACCTACAGTTATCCTTAAACTTCCGTGCTTGGTGGAGAAGAAGCGAACAAAGGTACGCTCGCTTGCTGTCTTGTTCTCTGCCGCGAACTGGGATCGCTCGCCAGCTAGGTCAGATTGAAGCAACATTTTTTGAGAACATATTACCCATCTTCGGGGACAAGGGGCGGAACGACCTCTCGATCTACTTACAGCAGCCCAGGAATAAAAACGTCGTCTAGGCGTTCCCTCTTGCTCCGATCTACCCTACGCCTAGGACGTTGTCTGGGCCAAGAGTCATAGTTAGTTGCTGTTTCCATTTGGTTGTTTTTTTCTCGTTGTTGATACCGGCAAGACCCAGCCAGATGATGTCTGCTGGTTGGTAGTGAGAGGACTCTTAGTATCGGCATACCCAAAAGGAGGCGCTAATTAAAAAACAAGAATTTGATTTTCTTTCTTGCTCTCCCTTAGCAGCGGGAAAGGAGTCTATCTATCTGCCTAGCTTTGGTAGATTTCCCCCAACGCAATTCACAGAAATTCCACGAATCCCTTGGTGGATAAGTCCGACGACTCAGCAGCAGTGCGGAATTGAGTTTCTCGTCTGGTGGATCTGATCTATAGTTATGGGGCAATACATACCAAAAGGTTCGAAGAAAGAGTCGTTAAGCCGAGAAAGCTCAAAATTTGCCTTCTCATCAAAAATAAAGAAGGTTCTTCTCAAGACCTTAAGAGCAGCAAGAAGAAAAGTCAGAAGAAAGCCCAGGGGGTAGTGGCCTTTCTTCTCAGAAGCAAAGGTAAGTCCATTCTGTACCAATTTTTGTTGCTGGAATATATTCGGACTAAACACGGAGTATAAACAAACAGGCTGAGATTATAAAGCTGATCAGACAGAATAACCTCTCTCTTTTTGCCCTAGCTAACAAGTAAACGAGTGAATATTGCGAAAGTGAACGGAATGCTGTTGGCATCTTCGAGCCAACCTGGAGTTCTTCTTCCAGTAAGACGCGTTGTAGTTCGTAGGCTAAGTGAAAACGGGGAGCTACGGCTGATCGAAAAGCGAAGATAGGCGCATAGTTCAGTGATCTATCCACGAAAGAGGGAACTCAAAGAGGCGTTCCTCGATCCGCTTCTTTTAACAAGATAGGACAAGAAAACGAGAACTACAGTTCGAGTGAGCGGCTAAGTAAGCAGAGCTTGTAACCTCGAGTTATGTATATAGAACTAATAATCTTTCTTATTGTCTTTAAAACACCTAAGTCCTAACAAAGCTACCAACCTTCTTGTACTTCCAGACAAGTAAGGGGTTCCTCCAGGTGCTGGTGTTGAGTTAAACAAACAAACGGGAGTCAGATAATAAGAAACGAAAACAAAGACTTTTCGGACCGAAGGGATATATCAGGATAAAGAGTTTGTAACTCACTTGCTTGCTAAAGGTAGCGCTAGCTAAGGTAAACTTGAGCTACGGACTTAGGAAAGAAGGCAGCTAGTCGCTTAGCGGAGCAAGTTCTATGGACAAGCTTGAGTTAGGCATCGATTGAAGAGCAAAGAAGAAGGCCAGACTGTTGCCCGGCGGACAAGCTGGCTTTGAATACTCCAGTATCTCCGGTTTCGGGATAAGATAGGCTTCTTTACCCATCCGAGGAGTTGACTTCTTGACCGATAGGGGAACGGCAGCATATTCGACCATTGATCGGAGAATAGGCACTGATCGGAGCCAGTTCACAACCTGGGATAGCTAACGCTACCTTGCCTGAAGACATGGGATTGCCGTAGAAGTAACATGCCAAGCAAGAACTTGCTCCTTTCACTTCCCTAGCTGTAGATCGAGCAGGGCGTACGAACGAACTAGCGTATGCGAGCTAGCGATTCCCAAGTAGTCGTTAATAGATAGAAGAGGTTGCTTTTGTTTTCCCGGGAAAGATGCCAATACCGAAGACATCGCATGCTAGAAAGAATGTGCTTTCTTCGCGTCATTACGGTTACCTGTTCACTAGTAATCTGGTCGAAAAAGATCCAACGTCGGTAACAATCGCGATCAATTAGAGGAACGAGACTGGAAGGTCCCCACAATAAGCAACTATATAACTCTAAGGATCGTGTCATACTGCCTTTCGCTGTGCAACTTCCACCAGCAGTATGACCTTCTGAATGCTGCTAGGTTCGGGACCCATTCGATTCCTTTTCTAAAGGAACTTTTATATAAAAGGAAGCCGAACCCACCTTCGATGATCTTAGACTTCACGTTCTCTTCAAATTCCAAATATCAATAAAGCCGACTGTCATTTTGAAAGCTGAGTCTTCGAGAGGTCTACCGTCTACCGCATTCACAGACCCTCCTCCGCTCCGCCCCTCCTATGGGTCCGCGGATTGCTGCCTGGGGTTCCTCCTTCCTCGCCTTACTACTGACTCCCTCCTCTCTACGTTCTACGTAGGTTGGTTTGCTAGGTTGTTAGCGTAGCTGCTCTTCCTAAGTAAGCAAGCTGTAGAGAAGGAGTTGCCTGCCGTGTTGCGCGTAGCGTCTACTGAGGGCGGGCACGACTGATCGGCTAGCTGCTCTGTTGCTATCGCACAGTAATAAGTATTCTTTCTCTCCGTTCGGAATGAGTTCCTTGAATTGATCGGTTTCTGGCTTAGCTCTATTCCTATGCATGCAAGTGTAGCTCGTGCGTGCCTTCCGAGTAGGAGTTGGCATCCCTACGAGGAACAGTCAGTGTAGTGAGCGTAAAACTAATGGGATGGTGAGAGGCGTTAGCCGGGCCATTAGTCTGAGCGAGCGGCTAAAGTCCACTAGGGCTGTTGCTTGTTGTTTCTGTCATTTAAAGAGTATTCTTTCTCTCCGTTCGGAATGGGAACTCCAAGTTGTTTAGCTCTCTTTCTTCTGATTCCGGTATTTCTCCAGCTACTAATACAGCAAGACCAACTAGAGAATATCCTGTAGTTTATGATTCTGATTCCTCGGAGTTAAGTTCCCTTTCATTCTTATCTTTCGCTGGATTGCCCATTTAGTTCCATTTAAATGAGAGAAAAGAGGGAAAACCTATACTATGATGGGGGTATTTGATTGGGCCTTCCAACGCTGATGAATGCATCCTTTCTCTTCTCAAGCTACAAGAAGTACGTACTTTCAGATGGTAAGGATTGAACTCTAACTCAGAAGTGGAATTCACAGCTATTACTACTATAGTAGTCTTTCATTAACAGTTCCTCCTGTAACTCAATAATTGTAAGTTGATTCATAACCACGCTAGTAAAGTTGCCTTTGGAATTGGAAGTTGAGTCCGATCTTGGTACTCTCGCTAAAGTTTGTTGACATTTCGCCCTCTAGAATAGATTGATTTACTGGAGTCCCTATCCGAGTAATGAACTATAGAATTTACTTCTCCCCAGACCCTTCACTATCTTGTCCAGGTGTTTCATTGGCTTCGACGCCTGGACTTTCATCTTTAGATACTCTTTCCGGCTTCATTTACGGATCCTGCAACTATAGAATGACCAGGATTTGATCCCGTTTCACCTTCTACTTCTATAGATAATTGCCAAGCCCAGCTGGAACTATTGACTTTACACCCTCTACCGCAGCTTTACTTTTCAGCTAGGGCGGCTATCGAACGTGGCCTTCTACGCCCGAGGAACGCCTTCTATTTGACATCCCTTTCACCTGGCGGCTAAACCATCCGTTGATGAGGGAACTATTGAAGCTTCTAAAGCAGCCCTTTCCGCTGCTCCTACATCTGATGGAAAGGAAGGAAGTCCACTACGGTATGGAGAAAGTAGTTGAATAAACTGATAGAGCAGGCCAATCAAAGCAATCATCTGCCGCTTTCGTAAGTCAATTCCTCAGCTATGGCTATTATTGAATTTCATTTACTGGGCTTTCGGATGGAATAGTTTACCTTGACTTTGAACCGTAAGGTATTGAATAGACTTCCCCGTATTCATTTTTTTGAATATCTCTTCCATTGCTTGTTAGCATTGGCTATCAGTCAATTCCGAGGAACGAAGTCACTCGACTAATAGGTCTGCAAGCCTCCGGTGGCCTTACTTTGCTTTCAGGTCAATAAACGAATCTAGCTTACGCTTGGACTCCTGAATTGATATAACTCAAATTGCATGTGTTAAGCGTTCGAATAGCTGGCTTTATCAAATGTCTTCCTTTTTGGGAGAAGTAGGAATTGTTAGCCAAAGACTTCCGTCAATGAACATGAGAAAGAGGCACTCCTTCTCTTGTCGAAGATGAGGCCTGCAGACTAGTCTTACATATATTACCTCATTTATCAAATAGCGCTCACTGCCCTCCGCTCAGAGTTGTCTCAACTTTCACCCAAGATTCAGTCTTTACTGAAAAATTGAGGGATAGTGGAACTGTTTGACTAAGGCCAATAAGAATTGGATAACTCCAGTGGGCAAGAACTCCTGACTCTGGAGAGGAAGGTGGGTCTGGTTCTCTGTTTAGTAAAGAAGAAGGTGGCTCTGATACCATATGAAACTCTAAGAAAACAGAGAGGAGAAGAGGTTTTTCTCTGAATCGATTTTTTGATTTATTTTTCGGCTTAATTACAAAGTTCCCCTTTCTCTAAGCTCTTATACCCGTGAGCAAGGGAACAGAAACCCTAGGGTTACTAATCCAAATCCGACACGCGTCCCTCTAGTCACTCGCACTCATGGCCGTCTACGACTACACCATCCCCGAGGAACGCCTACGCTCACTACTATTATAGTACATGCAAACACAGGAAAGCAGCTACGCCCGAGGAACCCCTTTCTAAGACAACAGATCGAATTCCTATACTCCCTTCGTTCGAAGACCACTTTTTCCTTACCTATGCCCCTTAGCCAATCAAGCCTGACTTTCCCTTCGCTTCGCGCCTCGGTCTTTCTTTGGTCTATTTCTGCGGGTCACTAAACTAACCTTCTCTGGTCCGCTTTGGCTATTGAACTAATATTCTTCCCCCCCCCAGGCCCCAAGCCAGTCAGTTTGACCAGGAATGCCTGCGAACGGTATAATCATGAATAAGAAGAGCAAGCGGTAAACGAGTGCGAAGGGAGCGAAGCGAGTTTTTCTTTTTAAGGAAGTCTAGTCTCCTTCAGGCGAGTTGAACGAACGGTCTACTCAAGCTCCTGAGAGCGAGCGGAATAGCCTGGTCTTTCAAATCAAATAAGTAGTTAACCCGCGATTGACCTTTATCTTGTCTACCTCTGTCTCGCATGAGAAATCGAATTCGGGGTGATCAAAACTAGCCAACGAACTCAGCTGGCGAGTGTGAGGCTATAGATATAGTCTATAAAAAAAAAAGAATTGAGCTGACAAAAGGGAAGAAAGAGTTGTTACGCCGCTGGATTAAGACGACTTAGCTACTTGTCTGAAAGCGGAAAGAGAATAGGTCTCAACGAGCATTCGGTAAAGCTAGAAAGCAACCGAAAGAGGCACATCAAAAGGTCTGAAATCAGTCTAGCCTGCCAAGGCAAACTAGGGATGGATCGGAAGTCTGATAAGGCTTTCAGAGATAGGGACGTAAGCGGTAAGAAAGAGTCACTCAGTGAATCGGTGGATCACACACTTGTTGGAGACAGGGACACGCCTGACTATTTAGAAAGTATACAAGTGTTGAAAGAGTGAAGTCTGGGGACAACGGTAAACGTGAGGAATGGGATCTCCAAAGCTACCCGCCCTACTAAAGAAGTTCGCAAGCAAGGGACATGCCGAAGACCTACCTTTCCAACAAAGTTCAAGGCGAGGACTTTTAATTGACGATGCGTTCCGTCGTCAGCAAGCGGTGGCCGACAAGGCCCTTTTCCCTAAGGGAAGCGAAGAGGACTGGTTTGAAACTCGTTCGGTAAGATTCTCCTGCATTTACCCAAGGCACTGATATTCTGAGTCTCTCAATTAGTTGTGTTTTAGGTAGGGGGTTTTCGTCTTATTCTTATGAGTGGCCCATGTGAATATGAGCCAAGGCAGGAGCAAGGATTCCTGAAAAAGAAATTAGATATAAAAAAAAGTGCAAGTCGACGTTTCTGATATGAAAGGTTAAAGTGTAGTGAGAGCCGGCTCTAAGCAGGATCCAAAGACGTTCAAATCCAGTTCCAATCTGGATATCAAAGTGCAGTTCAATCGTCGAAAGTGATCTCTCTTTTAGTCCGGTCTTCTTTTCTCTTTTGAGTCAGGTTCTTAAGACAGGGCAGGGAATCGGGTTTTATGAATATCTCTCTTCCGGCCGTTAGTTCGAGATCAAAACTTTACCTGAGAGAGACGTCACTGATAGTAACAGTAGGTGCGCCTTCAGTTGAGGAGAGCTCTTTTCACAAGCAGTGGTTATGAGCTCTTTCTTGTTTCGATTCAGAAGAGGTAATGCACTAGTGGATTGAATAACCTTTTTTTTAGTGCCAACAAAGTGCATGTGTTCTTGGTTAATAAAAACACGAATTTCGATAGGCTATAGGACTGATACTATAAGTAGGATAAACGCCTTAAAAGCAAAATGAAAGGTTTCAACTTATCCAAGGAATCTCTTTCTTGGCATTTGTATTTGAGAGAGAGCTATGCTTAGGGTCAGTTCCTTCAGTAAACTGATTTGGAAAGTGAGAAGTTGACTTTAGGTAAGTAAGTAGTTCCGTATGAAATTTAGAAAACTTTCATATCTGTCCGGAGGTCAATCTTAAGTGTTGGAAGCTACTGCTAAGGTACTCCCCTTCATCTATAAAGGATAGGCAATTGAGAGAATAGGGCGATAGCCTGGTTTTGATTGAATATCCTTTCCTGTGCTTATCTTGTATGAGGTATACCGAAGATCTGAGTCAAAGTAGGTAAGAGAAGGGGATGGATGTCTGAGCGGTTGAAAGAGTCGGTCTTGAAAACCGAAGTATTTCTAGGAATACCGGGGGTTCGAATCCCTCTCCATCCGCGAAGTCATAAGTTCTCTCTTGCCGCCTGATAAGAACGAATCGGATCGACTCGACTGATATGATAGATGGAATGGGGTACCTTGTGTTATGATTTTGTTAGGACTTTGTCTCCCTTTCGTTATCTTCTCCCGGTTGGGGGTGGATCACCTTACCCACAAACAAAAGGAATAACAGAGAATGCCCAGTCAATAATAATTAATAATCTAATGGCAACTCGAATTGAATACAGGTAAAAGGCAGATAGGAATGATTGAAGATAGGAATCTATTTATCAAACGGCTTGCGCCCCTGCACGTGCACCTTATCGGATGTCGCCCTTGGAACTGGCAGAACTTAGGAAGCAGTTGACAGACTTGCTGGATGCAGGCTTTATCCAGCCTTACAAGGCACCATATGGGGCCCCTGTGCTGTTCCAGAAGAAGCAAGATGGCTCTTTGCGCATGTGTGTGGACTATCGTGCACTGAACAAAGTGAGAGTGAAGAACAAGTATCCTGTCCCTTTGGTGGCAGATCTCTTTGACCGATTGTCCAAAGCCTCTTTCTTCACAAAGCTGGACCTTCGTTTGGGCTATTGGAAAGTCAGAATTGCAGAAGGAGACGAGCCTAAAACCACTTACTTCTGTTACCAGATATGGCTTTACGAGTTCCTTGTCATGCTGATAAGAGGCCAGTCGATGAGGCTCTTGAACAAGTTCCCGGCGAAGTTAGCCCTATAAGCTAACCGCCTGCCATGTCTACCCCGAAGGTATCTTTGGTGCTGTTGTTCCTAAAAGTCTCTTCTTTCACTTTGTTTCCACACTTCCCCTGCTTTGTTGTTTCAGAATTGAGAGGCACGAGATAGCCCCCAAAAAAAGGCGAAATCCACGAGAAGGCTTCTTTGACTAAAGAGAATCGCTCTTTTCCACCTCCCTAATGGTCTGAAAGCGGAGAGAGGAAGACCTCGATCGGGGAAAGCCCTTGCTATTTTCAAGTTCAAGGTTTGATCAAAGGATCAAGGTACGAGCAGACCAAGAAGCGAGGACTTACGAGATGCTTTAGTAACAACCTGAAAGCGCTAAACTGGTCATAGTTGCGATGTAGAGGAGAACATTCTCTACCAGAACAATACCAGAGATAGAGGAAATGGCACTAATAGTAACTAGTAAGCCAGCTTTCTACTAATAACAAGACAGGGAAGCGATCTCTTCATGTCGAAAGGAGGATGTCGTTTTCCTCGAGTCTCCACTGGGAATACTACTATACTATAAAGATTGATCAGCATTAGCCGGCCTTCTCTTGAATAAAAGCGAGAACCTGGTAAGGGGAAGGGCGATCGGCAAGTGTTGCTAGTTGAGCGATTAGCCTCGTTAGCTCTCTTTGCTGTCTAGTTTCTTGACATTCCTAACTATAACTTAAGATTTGATCTACAACTCATTTGTTCAAACCCGATAACGCTTTTCTTCCGATCTCACAGTTCCTTTGTCCCTTGTAAAGCATTCTATCTGTGGCCACGTGCTACTGTGGAGCTTTTGAATCGACGTCAACCAAAAGAAAGAAGAGAGCCAGAGCGCCATACCCTTCTCGGAAGGAACCCGCCCTTGGAAGAGCTACTAGGGCATCGCATCTATGCTGAAAGAGCACAATCCTTGATCTAGAGGGAGCCATTCCTTACCTTAGAGGAAAAGACTTAGCCCAGTCCTCAGTTTCCACTTACAGAATAAATGAATCACTTTGCCACTCGACGAGGCAGATAGCTCCTCTGGTGCTACTATAGCCTTTGTGGTTGCTTCGCTAGGAAGAGCAGCACTTATATTGCTTGGATTATCTATTCAGCACAAGCACACCGCTGTGCTGTGGAAGAGTAAACGAACTACTATCGATGTGTTACCTAAGAGATTAGCCTAAACGAGAAAAGGGAGTGTGCTGGACTGACCTTTGCATTTCTTTCATATCTCCATTCTCATAATATATCCATTCTCATAATATAATAGGGAGGCGCTGACCTTACAATTGTAAGAGTTAAATGACCGACTGACTTGAATCTGTTTGCCGTTGGTCCTTATCTTTAAGATAATGTTAAGAGTGGTAAGGGCTATGGGTATAGAGCCTTGGCCAAGAGGTTGATTGAGTCAGTAGACCTAACGTACGCTTAAAGAAAAAGACAGCTCTGATCACCCTTTATCTTTCTCGGACTCCAGTAATATGTGTGGGGCAAGTAAACGTCAGCAACGAGGACTTCTTATTGGGCTTACTGCCTCTGCCTGTCTTAGGTACCCAAGGGGAGTCCTACTAATAGCCATGCTGAGCTGTCCTTATCGTAGTCATCTTTTCCTATTATTGAACAGTTTAAACTTGCATGTGTTAAGCATAAGCTTAAATCTTTCGAAGCTCCACTGATTCATCAAAATGTATCCAAAAATCCCGGGATATTAGCACTTTTTCAGGCTGTTTTGACCTCGTCAATCAAAAACAATATCTTACAACATTCCTAAAATCGAGGATCTGAAACCGGGTCTTCACGTACTGATGAGGCTGAAAACACGGGATATAAGGAATTGATTCAAGTTGAAAAACCCTAAAAATGCGGATTTTCGTGCTGCTTTTATTCAACATTTCAGGGGATTAACGTTTTGTCTGGATGTGCTGGAAACAGATGAATGAAAACAGATGAACGGATTCCCCACCCAACCAATACAGATTATGCTTCGCTAACAGAAGATCAAGAAAAGTCAAAGATGGAAATGCCAGAAATCATCCATCCATATCATATGCACTATCGATCGACCATCACTCCTCTGTGCTGGATATTAATTTCTCACCCAATCGACTCGTTTCATCTGCTAAGTCTGTCTGGCAATGGTTGGTCTAAGGACCCGCTTTTATATAGTATAGAGATATAGCCCCTCTTCTTTCCTGTTGAGGCAATTATTCCCCAATAGTAAAAGAATCATCCATTGAATGCGCTCTTATTGGCGTAAAGAAAGAAGAAGTCGAAGAGTCGTCTCGAGTGAAGGGATGTGCTGCTTTGCTAGCGAAGTAAGCTAGGCGTGATTGTCGTATTCAATGACTCTGGTAGCTAAGATGCGGTTGGAAGCGAGGCTGCAGATCTGGGTGCGCTTAGATGCCCCGAAGCAATGACCAACTAAATTCTCTCCGCTAAGTAACAAAGATGAGAAGAAGCGCACTGATTTCCCTCAGCTAAATCTTGGGCATTCTTGTTAGCCTTGTACTTGGCGGAGCTCTTTCTTTTTCTCGTCTATCAGCTTCTCTGCTGACGCCATTTCCGAATGTCTTTAACCCCCTAGCAAAGCAACCAGCTCTTTCTCGTCCCCGCTTTCTAAGCAAGGAGAAGAGTCGTCTCAGTTCATCATAGCTCGAGAGTATGTCCTGACCTCTCTAGCACCATTAATAACTGTGCTTGTGCTTCAGAACGGAGAAAGCTGCTCTTAGATAAGAGAAGCAAAAGAAGTCTCTAGCCTTCCCGCCTTTCTTCAATCGGTCATGTAATACAGATCAATCCGCGAGGATTTCTTTCCCTTGAAGGTCTAGCGCAGCAATTTGCCTTATATTTTCTTTGCTGCTATGCTGTGTCCAGTGAATAGAAAAGACCTTTACCGGGAATAGACCGCCTTTTCGACCGATGTGCTGTACCATTCTTCTTTGCTTTTCGGATGCTTTGAAGCACACCTCTTCCTTGCCTTTAGTAATCTACGGAATATTCATCTGTGCTAGCACACTCCTAGCGAAGCAACTTTTGAGCCAACTGTTGCCGATGCCGGAGCTGCTAAAGAATTAGATGGGCACAGACATCTTCCTCGGTGCTTTCTCTTCATTTCTTTTGTTTGCCTAAGCTAGAAATGTGCCTAGGACCCCTATTTAGCTGGACGCCCAGAAGGAGTTATAAGGGAGATTTCAAATCGGGCAACAAACAAGATCAGATCGTAGAATAGAAAAGGATTTGCTGCCGCTACTGAATCAGAGTCCACGGTGCAACAATTTCTCATCTGCTCACGAATTGGATTCGAACCAATCAAGCTACTTGCCCTTTAGTAGATCGTGAGTGGGTCAGTCGTCCTCCTCATTATAGTCCTCCTAAAATCAATAGCATTTCGTCGGAATACATCCTGTCTTTTCACCTTAGTAGTCCTATGCATAGTCAGTACTATAGCCCCAATCATGGCTACTAATAAAATAAGACTAGGAACCAAAAACCAGACAGAATAGTAGGTATAAAGTAAATTTCCCAATGTTTCCAAATTAGTCCAACTTCGTACCTTTCCGGCATAAACCGTATATCTAAGAGAGGTCGTATTTCTTTGGGTTGGTAGTAATGGAATGCTTTCATTATCTAAAATGAAAAACATTTCCCACCAAAAGATCAGTCCAATAATCCCACTCACTGGTAAATAGCGCAATACTTCTTCGTGAATCTCCGCTATTTGAATATGGAACATCATAACAACGAAAAGGAATGAAACGGCTATAGCTCCTATATGAACTACTGGGAAGATCATAGCGAAGAAGTCGAGACCTAACAAAAGAAGTAAACCTGAAGTGTCGCGAAAGACTGGGATGGGAAACAAAACGGAATGTACCGGATTTTTAGCACGTGCAACCATCAAACCAGAGACCAAAGCAGGGCTCGACAAAACAGAAAGTATCATGGGTACGTCGTCCTTCCCTGAAATGGAACTTTCATGCTAGTTCTTGCTTCAGCATGAAAGTCGATCTATTACGACCAGCGCGGTTGTTCCTATTTCATTTTCTTCTTCCTTGCCCTTCTTTCTTAGAAAGCACTCACTGAGTTACTTACGGAATCTCAATGCATCCATTTAATGCATTCTTTTCGATCTTGTACCCACGGTAGACTGAACACCACAAAAATCTCGATTCAAAAAAAGGTACAGGCAACTAAACCTGTGAACTCAGATAGCCTTGTGGTATGGTAGCGAGACCCAATCTTG